ACACGAAAGCGCCGCTTTCTCTTGAGTGTTGTCACACAGCTGCCCGCCTAGAAGCGCCACTCGCTCTGTAGTGTTGTCACACAAGATAAGTACGCCGCCCGCCTGCTGGCCGGGCGAATCGAAGTTCTCTTCCGGTCAACTGTCCACCCAGTTCAAGTGCAAAAAGCACAGTGGAATCACGCAACGCACGCTGCTGGTGTGCTTCCTGCCCACGAGGAAAGAAAGAAGAGCGACAAGGTTCAGTTCAGATTTGACTGTTTGCAGCATGGGAGCTGATTACCCAACAAATCCCTGGGAAAAAAAGAAAAAAGATATCTCGGTAACGAAAACTATAGGAGGCTGTATTGGCGAGATCCAACGGTGAACAGCTGCCCAAAAGAAAAACCGCCTGGAAGTCCGAGGACCTTTAGTACCGTACCCTACCCCCGAACCAGCAGCCTTCGCGCCAAGCAAGACCGCCCTTGTCCCTTTCCTTTCTTCATTCAGCCTCCTTCCTTCTTTGCTTTGTTCCAATAGAGTCTAAGGCAAAGCTAAAGTGGTTCGTATGCCTACTTTACCTACTTGACGAAAGAAAGGGAACGAACTGAGTTTCGTTTCCGGGTTTATGGATTGGATTCAGTCAGCGTCACTCCTTCCTTTTGATTATGTCGTGACGCTTTGGTTACCGGCGAACGCTTCCAAAGGCGACCCAGCTCCGAGATGAGAACGCGGAACATTCCCCTTCCACCTTCGCCTTTGACTATATAAGGTCGGGAGAGGCTCCCTATTTCTGGTTTATAGGCGAGATCTTTTAGAACCTGCGCGTCCAAGTCAAATAAATAGGGGAAGAACAACCCCGCAAACGTAGCCCTGACTACATTCCACTGTGACGGTATGGAATTCTATCTAAGTCACTACTTAAAGCAACGGAACAAGCAACTCCTGAGCGCTAACGCGCGAAAGCCGTTGTGCGTTAGTCACGCCCTTTATATAATATATAGGGCGTTTTCTTGCTGCCTAGCGCGAAGTTGCTTGTTCGTTCGCCTTTATCGATCATTGAGCTTTCGTGCGCTTACTAACGAATTGGCAACTAATTCACTAATGGATTGCGGGGCCTTGCTTGTTGGGTTTGCGACTGAAGGAGGGCTCCTATTGACTAAAGGTTCTTCGGTTTCCTTTAGAATGAAAGTAGCTATGAAGCCCCTACGACTTTGTTTGATTCAAAAGGCGAACAGCCCCCCTTATAGTCGTATGGGGTGGGGTGCTTGTGGTAAGCTGCCTTGGATATGAGGAAGAAAAAAAAAAAAGACAAAGCGGTATTTGACGAAGATCTTTCTATCAATAGATAGGAATGAGTGTTCGATATAGGGGATAGGATTCATCTGCTCTTTCTCTCTCCATTTTTTTGAGAGAGAAATAAATATAAAAATAATGGAGAGAGAAAGGATACATAGACATCTAAAGGGATGTCTATTCTATCCCTTTATTTTAGAGAGAATATCTATTGATTTATTCTTTATTAATTCTATTTATTCTTTATTTTATTTAGATATATATATCGTTCATCTATGTCTATCTATCCATTGATTCTATCTATGAATGAAGTCAAAAAAAACACTTTTTGGGTTCCCCGAATGGATTGGATCGTTTCTGCCAACGAAATGAACGCGGAGCCCGTTCCGAATGCTTATCCGATCCGGAAGTTCTAGCGAAGAGAATAAGATGCTGCTCCCCCTCCATCTGTCTTTTCCCGCTTTGCTAATCTTCCCCCTCTAACGCGGGCCGGGCGGCGGCGGGCGCGGGAGGAATAAACCTAAGAGAAGACGCTCTTATCTTAGGTCCTTTTTTCAGTGCAAGACAGGAAAGCGCCCTATTTTGTTCATCCCTGCAGCTTTCCAGAGGCTTCTTTTTTGGTATTGAACGCATGGCGTAGCTAGGACCCTTCAATGTTTGAGCCTATGTTCAAACCCACCCCATAGCGAAAGAATGCCCGCCAAGTTCAGATAAGGGAATGCTTCCCCCAACCACTAAAGGAAAGGCTCGACGAAGGGAGGGAGATGCAGCGGGGGAAGGAAAACGCTTTCGGAGATCAAGATTCCATTTGTTTTTTTCATCGAAAACGAAGAAGGCCGAGGATGGCCTACGGTGCGTGTTATCTGAAGGGAACACGCATTTTCGACCGCGGTGGTATGATTGCCGGGCCCTCTCCTCGTTCCGCCCGCTGGCCTATGGGGATAGCAGCCTTCGGGCTTTGCCTGCCCTTTCTAATAAAGAATTCCGGCTCGGCCCGGGAAAGCGCTGGCAACAACAGAAAGGAAGGGGTCCATGTAGCTGCTGCGCCCGCCCACTGAGCAGCAGGTTCGGCATCTACTACAAAAGAGAGAATCCACTTCAGATAACCACGCCTCTGCCAGGCAGCGTGTGGAATGGCCGAGAGCGGACCTTTTTGGATATATAATCCAAGTCGAGAGTGGAGTTACGGGAACAGCCGTCTGATGGAAAACAACTTTCACGTTCGGTT